GCTAACGTAGCTTAATTAAAGCATAACACTGAAGATGTTAAGATGGGCCCTAGAAAGCCCCGGGGGCACAAAGGCTTGGTCCTGACTTTACTGTCGACTTTAACTAAACTTACACATGCAAGTATCCGCCCCCCTGTGAGAATGCCCACAACTCCCTGCTTGGGAACTAGGAGCCGGTATCAGGCACAAGCCCCGCTAGCCCACGACGCCTTGCTTAGCCACACCCTCAAGGGAACTCAGCAGTGATAAATATTAAGCCATAAGTGAAAACTTGACTTAGTTAAGGTTAAGAGGGCCGGTAAAACTCGTGCCAGCCACCGCGGTTATACGAGGGGCCCAAGTTGACAAACAACGGCGTAAAGAGTGGTTAGGGGATTTACTAAACTAGAGCTGAACGCTTTCAAAGCTGTTATACGCACCCGAAAGTATGAAACCCAATTACGAAAGTAGCTCTACCTGTCCTGAACCCACGAAAGCTAAGGAACAAACTGGGATTAGATACCCCACTATGCTTAGCCCTAAACATTGATTGCACCATACACTCTATATCCGCCCGGGTATTATGAACGTCAGTTTAAAACCCAAAGGACTTGGCGGTGCTTAACATCCACCTAGAGGAGCCTGTTCTAGAACCGATAACCCCCGTTAAACCTCACCCCCTCTTGTTTTATCCGCCTATATACCACCGTCGTCAGCTTACCCTGTGAAGGATTAACAGTAAGCAAAATTGGCACAGCCCAAAACGTCAGGTCGAGGTGTAGTGAATGAGGGGGGAAGAAATGGGCTACATTTGCTAAGCATAGCAAACACGAATGTTGCATTGAAACATGCAGCTGAAGGAGGATTTAGCAGTAAGCAGGAAATAGAGCGTCCCGCTGAAACTGGCCCTAAAGCGCGCACACACCGCCCGTCACCCTCCCCAAGCTCCCCCCGTACTAAACTAATTAAGAACTAACAACCCGCGAAGGGGAGGAAAGTCGTAACATGGTAAGTGTACCGGAAGGTGTGCTTGGAAAAATCAGAGTGTAGCTAAGCCAGACTACAGCATCTCCCTTACACCGAGAAGACGCCCGTGCAAATCGGACCGCTCTGACGCCTATTAGCTAGCCCAACCCCTTAACACAACAAACCCCTATTCATAACCCCTAAAGCACGAAACACCCCCGTGGCTAAACCATTCTCCCCCCTAAGTCCAGGCGATAAAAAAGGAAATTTTGGAGCAATAGAAAGAGTACCGCAAGGGAAAGCTGAAAGAGAGATGAAAAAGCCCAGTAAAGCTTAAAAAAGCAGAGCTTAAACCTCGTACCTTTTGCATCATGATTTAGCTAGCACTTTCAAGCAAAGAGAACCTAAAGTTTGTAACCCCGAAACTGAGTGAGCTACTCCAAGACAGCCTATTTATAGGGCGAACCCGTCTCTGTGGCAAAAGAGTGGGAAGAGCTTTGAGTAGAGGTGACAAACCTACCGAACTTAGTTATAGCTGGTTGCCTGTGAATTGAATATAAGTTCAGCTCCCTGGCTTCTCTACTCATGCACTTAATTAACCCTTCAGATGCAATGAGAAACCAGGGGTGTTAGTCAAAGGGGGTACAGCCCCTTTGATACAAGACACAACTTTTCCAGCAGGATAAAGATCATACTCAAATAAGGACAGATGTTTTAGTGGGCCTAAAAGCAGCCACCTTTACAGAAAGCGTTAAAGCTCAGACATGAAGCCCTCCCGTTATACCGATAACCTTATCTTATTCCCCCACATCTAACAGGCCCTCCTATGCCTCCCATAGGAACGACTATGCTAATATGAGTAATAAGAAAGTATAACCACTTTCTCCTTGCACATGTGTAAATCGGAACGGACCCCCCACCGAATCTTAACGGCCCCAATCAAAGAGGGTATTGGAAACCACCACAAATTCAGGCTAGAAAAACATCCAATACAAACCCGTTAACCCCACACTGGTGTGCCCAAAAGGAAAGACCAAAGGGGGAAGAAGGAACTCGGCAAACATACCCCAAGCCTCGCCTGTTTACCAAAAACATCGCCTCTTGCATAACCACAGTATAAGAGGTCCCGCCTGCCCAGTGACCACATAGTTCAACGGCCGCGGTATTTTGACCGTGCAAAGGTAGCGTAATCACTTGTCTTTTAAATGAAGACCTGTATGAATGGCATAACGAGGGCTTAACTGTCTCCTTCCCCTGGTCAATGAAATTGATCTCCCCGTGCAGAAGCGGGGATTAAAACATAAGACGAGAAGACCCTATGGAGCTTTAGACACACAGGTGGCCCATGTCAAACACCCCCTGCCAAGGACCTGAACTAAATGGAACCTGCCTTGATGTCTTCGGTTGGGGCGACCATGGGGAATACAAAACCCCCACGTGGAAAGGGAGCACACCCCTAAGTTACTTCTTCTCCCGCAAGCCAGAGCAACAGCTCTAACCAGCAGAAATTCTGACCAAACTGATCCGGTAAAACCGATCAACGAACCAAGTTACCCTAGGGATAACAGCGCAATCCCCTTTTAGAGCCCATATCGACAAGGGGGTTTACGACCTCGATGTTGGATCAGGACATCCTAATGGTGCAGCCGCTATTAAGGGTTCGTTTGTTCAACGATTAAAGTCCTACGTGATCTGAGTTCAGACCGGAGTAATCCAGGTCAGTTTCTATCTATGACATGATCTTTTCTAGTACGAAAGGACCGAAAAGAAGGGGCCCATGCTAGAAGTACGCCTCACCCCCACCTAATGAAAGAATCTAAACTAGGCAAAAGGGCATAGCCCTTTTGCTGAAGATAACAGCAAGTTGGGGTGGCAGAGCCCGGCAAATGCAAAAGACCTAAGCCCTTTCCACAGAGGTTCAAGTCCTCTCCTTAACTATGATTTCAACGCTCATTACGCATATTATTAACCCACTAACTTTTATTGTCCCCGTATTATTAGCCGTAGCTTTCCTTACCCTACTTGAGCGAAAGGTATTAGGCTACATACAACTCCGCAAAGGCCCAAACATCGTAGGGCCTTACGGCCTCCTTCAACCTATCGCTGATGGCGTAAAACTATTTATTAAAGAACCTGTCCGACCTTCAACCGCCTCCCCCGTTCTGTTCCTCCTTGCCCCCATGTTAGCACTCACATTAGCCCTTACGCTCTGAGCCCCTCTACCTTTTCCGTACCCCGTCGTAGACCTTAACCTCGGTATTTTATTTATTCTAGCACTTTCTAGCCTTGCAGTTTACTCTATTTTAGGCTCAGGCTGAGCCTCAAATTCAAAATATGCTCTGGTAGGAGCCTTACGGGCTGTTGCACAGACAATTTCTTACGAAGTCAGCCTCGGACTCATCTTGCTAAACATCATCATTTTTACAGGCGGATTTACACTTCAAACCTTCAATACAGCCCAAGAAGCCATTTGACTAGTAGTCCCTGCTTGACCACTTGCCGCCATATGATACATTTCCACCCTTGCCGAAACAAACCGTGCCCCCTTCGACCTCACCGAGGGTGAATCTGAACTTGTGTCAGGTTTTAACGTAGAGTACGCAGGCGGCCCTTTTGCCCTCTTTTTCTTAGCCGAATACTCAAACATCCTCTTAATAAATACCCTGTCCGCAACACTATTTTTGGGCGCCTCTCATATTCCGACCATTCCAGAGCTCACTAGCATAAATATCATAACTAAAGCAGCCCTTTTATCGGTTGTTTTTCTCTGAGTTCGAGCTTCCTACCCCCGGTTCCGTTATGACCAACTCATGCACCTCATTTGAAAAAACTTTCTTCCACTTACCCTAGCCCTGGTTATTTGACACTTAGCGCTCCCCATTGCATTCGCTGGCCTCCCCCCACAAATATAAGCGCAGGAGCTGTGCCTGAATCTAAAGGGCCACTTTGATAGAGTGAATTATGGGGGTTAAAGTCCCCCCAACTCCTTAGAAAGAAGGGAATCGAACCCAACCTGAAGAGATCAAAACTCTTCGTGCTTCCTCTACACCACTTCCTAGTAAGGTCAGCTAAATAAGCTATTGGGCCCATACCCCAATCATGTAGGTTTAAATCCTTCCTTTACTAATGAACCCCTACATCTTGACCACCCTTCTATTTGGTTTGGGCCTAGGTACAACACTCACATTTGCGAGCTCACACTGGCTTCTAGCATGAATGGGCCTTGAAATTAATACCCTCGCCATTATCCCATTAATAGCACAACATCACCACCCCCGTGCAGTCGAAGCCACTACTAAGTACTTCCTCGCACAAGCCACAGCAGCCGCCACCCTTCTGTTTGCTAGCACTACTAACGCCTGACTTACAGGCCAATGGGATATTCAACAAATAACGCACCCTCTCCCTACGACAATAATTGTTATTGCCCTTGCATTAAAAATTGGCCTGGCACCAATACACTCTTGACTCCCTGAGGTGCTTCAAGGGTTAGACCTTACCACCGGGCTTATTCTCTCAACCTGACAAAAACTTGCCCCCTTTGCCCTCTTACTACAGATTCAAACAGTTAACCCCACCCCCTTGATCGTTATTGGCTTACTTTCTACCCTCATTGGCGGATGAGGCGGTCTCAACCAAACTCAACTACGCAAGATCCTTGCCTACTCCTCAATTGCTCACCTAGGCTGAATAATACTAATTCTTCAATTTTCCCCCCTCCTCACGCTCCTTGCTCTTCTCACCTACTTTACAATAACTTTTTCAGCATTTCTGATCTTCAAAATAAATAAGGCCACCACCATCAATGCCCTCGCAATTTCATGAACGAAGACCCCGGTCCTAACAGCCCTCGCACCCCTTGTTTTACTATCTCTTGGCGGTCTTCCTCCTCTTACAGGCTTCATACCCAAATGGTTTATTCTTCAAGAACTAACTAAGCAAGACCTACCAGCACTTGCCACCTTCGCCGCATTAACTGCCCTTCTTAGTCTTTTCTTCTATTTACGGCTCTCATATGCAATAACGCTCACAATATTCCCAAACAACCTCATTGGCGTCACCCCCTGACGATTTTATTCCCCTCAACTCACACTCCCGCTCGCCATTTCTACTGCAACAGCCACTCTTCTTCTTCCCCTAGCCCCCGCTGCTGTAACCCTGCTCACCACCTAAGAGACTTAGGCTAGCAATTAGACCCACGGCCTTCAAAGCCGTAAGCGTGAGTGAAAATCTCTCAGTCCCTGTTAAGACTTGCGGGCTATTATCCCACATCTACTGCATGCAAAGCAGACACTTTAATTAAGCTAAAACCTTTCTAGATAGGAAGGCCTCGATCCTACAAAATCTTAGTTAACAGCTAAGCGCCCAATCCAGCGAGCATCTATCTACTTTCTCCCGCCTAACTTAGCAGCTAATAGGCGGGAGAAAGCCCCGGCAGGCGATTAGCCTACTTCTTTAGATTTGCAATCTAACATGTAACACCCCAGAGCTTGATAAGAAGAGGGCTTGAACCTCTGTCTATGGGTCTACAATCCACCGCTTAACTCAGCCATCCTACCTGTGGCAATCACACGTTGATTTTTCTCGACCAATCACAAAGACATCGGCACCCTCTATCTCGTATTTGGTGCCTGAGCCGGAATAGTGGGCACAGGCCTAAGTCTGCTTATTCGAGCAGAACTAAGCCAACCTGGGGCTCTCCTAGGAGACGACCAAATTTATAACGTAATCGTCACCGCACACGCCTTTGTAATAATCTTTTTTATAGTAATACCCATTATGATTGGGGGCTTTGGAAACTGACTTATCCCCTTAATAATTGGGGCCCCTGACATAGCGTTCCCCCGAATAAATAACATGAGTTTCTGACTCCTTCCCCCATCCTTTCTGCTACTCCTAGCCTCTTCAGGTGTTGAAGCAGGGGCAGGTACTGGGTGAACCGTGTACCCCCCACTAGCTGGCAATCTAGCCCATGCTGGAGCATCTGTAGACCTAACAATCTTCTCACTACACCTCGCAGGTATCTCCTCAATTCTGGGAGCTATCAACTTTATCACCACCATTATTAACATGAAACCTGCAACAGTGACCATGTACCAAATCCCATTATTTGTCTGAGCTGTTTTAATTACCGCTGTCCTCCTCCTCCTATCACTTCCGGTCTTAGCCGCTGGGATCACGATGTTATTAACAGACCGAAACCTAAACACAACGTTTTTTGACCCTGCCGGAGGAGGTGACCCCATCCTTTATCAACACCTATTCTGATTCTTTGGCCACCCAGAAGTATACATTCTCATTCTCCCAGGCTTTGGAATGATTTCCCACATTGTTGCATACTATGCAGGTAAAAAAGAACCCTTTGGATACATGGGCATGGTCTGAGCTATGATGGCTATTGGACTTCTAGGGTTCATCGTTTGGGCTCACCACATGTTTACAGTCGGGATAGATGTGGACACGCGAGCCTACTTTACCTCTGCCACAATAATTATTGCGATCCCAACCGGCGTAAAAGTCTTTAGCTGACTCGCAACCCTACACGGGGGTAATATTAAATGAGAGACACCACTTTTATGAGCCCTCGGCTTTATTTTCCTATTTACAGTAGGAGGCCTTACTGGTATTGTCTTGGCTAATTCTTCTCTGGACATTGTTTTACACGACACATACTATGTAGTAGCCCACTTCCACTATGTCCTATCTATGGGTGCTGTCTTTGCAATCGTTGCCGCCTTCGTCCACTGATTCCCTCTATTTACAGGCTACACCCTACACTCCACATGAACAAAAATCCACTTCGGCCTAATATTCATTGGAGTAAATCTTACATTCTTTCCACAACACTTCCTTGGCCTAGCCGGAATGCCCCGCCGGTATTCAGACTACCCAGACGCATACACCCTTTGAAACACTGTTTCTTCAATTGGATCCCTCATGTCCCTTGTCGCTGTAATTTTATTCTTATTTATTATCTGAGAAGCATTTACAGCTAAACGAGAAGTTGGGGCAGTAGAATTAACTGCAACTAACATTGAATGACTTTACGGCTGCCCCCCGCCTTACCACACATTTGAAGAGCCCGCATTCGTCCAAGTTCGGATAAATTCAAGCAAGCTAACGAGAAAGGGAGGAGTTGAACCCCCATCAATTGGTTTCAAGCCAACCACATAACCGCTCTGTCACTTTCTTCACAACACCCCAATAAGATACTAGTAAAACGCTATTACACTGCCTTGTCAAGGCAGAATTGTGAGTTCAATCCTCGCGTATCTTAAAACACAATGGCACATCCCTCACAACTCGGATTTCAAGACGCAGCTTCACCCTTAATAGAAGAACTACTTCACTTCCATGACCACGCCTTAATAATTGTTATTCTCATTAGCACAATAGTACTTTATATTATTGCGGCTATGGTCACAGCCAAATTCACAGACAAACTTGTATTAGACTCCCAAGAAATTGAGATTATCTGAACAGTTCTTCCAGCAATCATTCTAATTCTCATTGCCCTCCCATCCCTCCGAATTTTGTACTTAATAGACGAGATTAATGACCCTCACTTAACAATTAAAGCCATGGGCCACCAATGATACTGAAGTTATGAATATACAGACTATGAAGACCTCGGTTTTGACTCATACATAATCCCCACACAAGACCTTACTCCGGGACAATTTCGCCTGCTTGAAGCAGACCACCGAATGGTAATCCCCGTGGAGTCCCCCATTCGAGTTCTTATCTCAGCCGAAGATGTCCTGCACTCCTGAGCAGTCCCTTCCCTAGGCGTAAAAGTTGACGCCGTACCAGGGCGATTAAATCAAGCAACCTTTATTGTTAGCCGACCTGGCGTATTCTACGGACAATGCTCTGAAATTTGCGGAGCAAACCACAGCTTTATACCTATTGTAGTAGAAGCAGTCCCCCTTGAGCACTTTGAAAACTGGTCTTCACTAATAATTGAAGACGCCTCGTTAAGAAGCTAATAAGTACAAGCCTTAGCCTTTTAAGCTAAAGATTGGTGCCTAACAACCACCCTTAGCGACATGCCTCAACTAAACCCCGCACCCTGATTTGCAATTTTAGTTTTCTCTTGAATAATTTTTTTAACAATCATTCCCCCCAAAGTTTTAGCACACACCTATCCTAATGAACCAACCTCCCAAAGCACACAAAAACCTAAAACAGAACCCTGAAACTGACCATGATACTAAGCTTCTTTGACCAATTTATATCCCCTGTATACTTGGGCGTCCCTCTGATTGCACTAGCAATGACACTCCCATGAATCCTACTCCCAGCTCCCCAAGCCCGCTGACTAAACAACCGCGTGCTGACACTTCAGGGCTGATTTATTAGCCGCTTCACTTCACAACTTCTCCTGCCCCTAAACCCCGGAGGCCATAAGTGAGCAGTTCTGTTCGCCTCATTAATGATATTTCTCTTATCTATCAATATGCTCGGGCTCCTTCCGTACACCTTTACCCCTACAACCCAACTCTCGCTAAATATAGGCCTCGCAGTTCCCCTGTGATTAGCTACTGTTATCATTGGAATGCGAAACCAACCAACACATGCCCTAGGTCACCTTCTCCCAGAAGGCACCCCCACCGCCCTCATCCCTGTACTAATCATTATTGAAACAATTAGCCTGTTTATCCGACCCCTCGCCCTCGGAGTTCGACTAACAGCAAATCTTACGGCAGGCCATCTACTTATTCAACTCATCGCAACAGCTGCTTTCGTCCTTCTCCCCCTCATGCCTGTCGTTGCTATTTTGACAACAGTTGTTCTTTTCCTTCTCACTCTCCTAGAAGTAGCCGTCGCCATGATTCAAGCCTATGTATTTGTACTACTCCTAAGCCTATACCTACAAGAAAACGTCTAATGGCCCATCAAGCACACCCATACCACATAGTTGACCCCAGCCCCTGACCCCTTACGGGGGCTATTGCTGCCCTACTGATAACATCTGGCCTTGCTATCTGATTTCACTTCCACTCCACAACCCTGGTAACTATCGGAACAGTTCTTCTCGTTTTAACAATCTGCCAGTGATGACGAGATGTCGTACGAGAAGGCACATTTCAAGGACACCACACCCCTCCTGTTCAAAAAGGCCTCCGATACGGGATAATCCTATTTATCACCTCAGAGGTCCTATTTTTCCTAGGCTTCTTCTGAGCTTTTTACCACTCAAGCCTAGCACCTACCCCTGAGCTAGGAGGCTTCTGACCACCAGCAGGTATCACCCCCTTGGACCCCTTTGAGGTCCCTCTTCTTAATACAGCAGTCCTCCTTGCCTCTGGCGTAACTGTAACATGAGCCCACCACAGTATCATAGAAGGAAAACGAAAACAAGCCATTCAATCCCTTGCCCTCACAATCCTACTCGGAGGTTACTTCAGTTTCCTCCAAGGTCTTGAGTATCACGAAGCCCCTTTCACGATTGCAGACGGAGTTTATGGAGCTACATTCTTTGTTGCTACGGGCTTCCACGGACTACACGTCTTAATCGGCTCCTCATTCTTAGCCGTTTGCCTGTTACGACAAATTCTTCACCATTTTACATCAAGCCACCACTTTGGATTCGAGGCAGCCGCATGATACTGACACTTCGTAGACGTCGTCTGACTTTTCCTCTATATCTCTATTTACTGATGAGGCTCTTAATCTTCCTAGTATCAAATCTAGTATAAGTGACTTCCAATCACCCGGTCTTGGTTAAAGTCCAAGGGAAGATAATGAACCTTCTTCTAATTATCATTTCAATTGCCACCCTCCTCTCAGCGGTACTTGCCGTTGTATCCTTCTGACTCCCACAAATCACCCCTGACCATGAAAAGCTGTCACCATACGAATGCGGCTTTGACCCCATGGGGTCCGCCCGCCTTCCTTTCTCACTACGATTTTTTCTAATCGCCATCCTCTTTCTCCTCTTCGACTTAGAAATTGCACTCCTCCTCCCCCTCCCCTGAGGAGACCAACTAGCATCGCCCGTACTTACATTTATTTGAGCTACTGGTGTCTTGTCTCTTCTAACCCTCGGCCTCATTTACGAATGAATACAGGGGGGCCTAGAATGGGCTGAATAAGTAGTTAGTTTAAGAAAAACATTTGATTTCGGCTCAAAAACTTGTGGTTTAAATCCGCAACCACTTAATGACCCCAACACACTTTGCCTTTTCCTCAGCCTTTCTCCTAGGTTTAACAGGCCTGGCATTTCACCGGTTCCACCTCCTCTCCGCCTTATTATGTCTTGAGGGAATAATACTCTCCCTGTTTATTGCCCTCTCCCTCTGAACACTTCAACTAGACTCAACCAACTTTTCAGCCTCTCCCATACTTCTGCTTGCATTCTCGGCCTGTGAAGCAAGCGCCGGATTAGCCCTCCTAGTAGCTACTGCTCGAACTCACGGGACCGATCGATTACAAAGCCTAAACTTACTCCAATGCTAAAAATTCTGATTCCTACACTTATGCTAATCCCAACAGCCTGACTAATTAAGCCTAACTGACTCTGGCCTATAAGCTTGTTATACAGCTTTTGCATCTCCTTGATCAGCCTCTCATGATTAAAAAACCTTTCAGAAACCGGCTGATCCTCCCTCAACCTATTTATAGCAACCGACTCTCTATCAACGCCACTTCTCGTCCTTACATGCTGACTATTGCCACTTATAATCCTAGCAAGTCAAAAACACACAGCTTTAGAACCTGCCAGCCGTCAACGCATATACATCTCACTCCTAGCATCACTCCAATTCTTTCTAATTTTAGCATTTAGTGCCACAGAACTAATCATGTTCTATGTGATGTTTGAAGCCACCCTCATCCCAACCCTAATCATTATCACCCGCTGAGGAAACCAAACAGAACGTCTAAATGCGGGAACCTACTTCCTCTTCTATACATTAGCGGGCTCCCTCCCCCTTCTTGTCGCCCTCCTCTTACTTCAAAATACATCCGGTACTCTCTCATTACTGACTCTTCATTACACTGACCCTTTTCCTCTGTCGTCCTACGCAGACAAATTATGATGAGCAGGCTGTCTTTTAGCATTCCTGGTTAAGATACCCCTGTATGGAGTACACCTCTGGCTTCCCAAAGCCCACGTTGAAGCCCCAATCGCAGGCTCAATAATTCTTGCAGCGGTTCTACTAAAGTTAGGAGGGTACGGCATAATCCGTATGATGACAATACTAGAGCCCTTAACAAAAGAACTAAGCTACCCCTTCATTATCTTTGCACTCTGAGGGGTTGTTATAACGGGCTCAATTTGCCTCCGTCAAACAGACCTTAAGTCCCTAATTGCCTACTCATCTGTAAGCCACATAGGCCTTGTAGCAGGGGGCATTCTTATTCAATCACCTTGAGGCCTTACAGGTGCACTTACGCTAATGATTGCACACGGCCTTACCTCATCAGCACTCTTTTGCCTAGCAAACACAAACTATGAACGAACTCACAGTCGGACAATAGTACTAGCACGAGGACTTCAGGTAGCCCTCCCCCTCATAGCCACTTGATGGTTTATTTCCAGCCTAGCAAACCTAGCCTTGCCACCTTTACCCAACCTCATAGGCGAACTGATAATTATTACTTCTTTATTTAACTGATCCTGATGAACCCTCGCATTAACCGGCTCAGGCACCTTAATTACAGCCGGTTACTCACTTTATATGTTTTTAATAACACAACGGGGCCCTCTCCCAACCCACGTCATAGCACTTGAACCATCCCACACACGAGAACACCTGCTTATTGCACTTCACCTCGTCCCCTTGATTCTCCTGGTTCTTAAACCCGAGCTGATCTGAGGTTGGACTGCCTGTAGGTATAGTTTTAACAAAAACATTAGATTGTGATTCTAAAAATAAGGGTTAAAATCCCTTTTCCCACCGAGAGAGGCTTGCAGCAATGGAGACTGCTAATTACCATGACCTTGGTTGGATTCCCAGGCTCACTCGATAAAGCTCCTAAAGGATAACAGCTCATCCGTTGGTCTTAGGAACCAAAAACTCTTGGTGCAAATCCAAGTAGCAGCTATGCACCCGACTTCCCTAATGATCTCGTCAAGCTTGATTACAATCTTTGCATTACTAGCCTATCCCCTAGCCACTACACTTCACCCCTCACTTCGAGGGCCAGAATGGGCTGCCTCTTATGTAAAAACAGCTGTAAAAGCAGCTTTCTTTGTTAGTCTCCTACCTCTCACCCTCTTTCTTAATGAAGGGGCCGAGACAATTGTTTCCAACTGAACCTGAGTTAACACTAACTCCTTCAACATCAACATTAGTCTAAAATTTGACTTTTATTCCATTATCTTCACACCGATTGCCCTCTACGTAACTTGATCCATTCTGGAATTTGCAACATGATACATGCACGCAGACCCACACATAAACCGCTTCTTTAAATACCTCCTCACCTTTTTAATTGCTATGATTATTCTTGTAACAGCAAACAACATGTTTCAACTCTTCATCGGTTGAGAGGGCGTAGGGATCATATCGTTCCTCCTCATCGGCTGGTGGTACGGACGGGGAGATGCAAACACTGCAGCACTTCAAGCAGTACTTTACAACCGGGTCGGGGACATCGGCCTTATCTTCGCCATGGCTTGAATAGCCGTAAACCTAAACTCTTGAGAAATAGGACAGGTCTTTGCAACCTCAAAAGACATAGACTTAACCTACCCCCTCTTGGGGCTCATCATCGCAGCAACTGGAAAATCAGCTCAATTTGGACTTCATCCCTGGCTACCCTCTGCCATGGAAGGTCCTACACCGGTCTCTGCCCTACTTCACTCCAGCACTATGGTCGTTGCCGGAATTTTCCTACTGGTACGAATGAGCCCCCTCCTGGAAAACAACCCAACTGCCCTCACAACCTGTTTATGTCTTGGAGCCCTAACAACACTATTCACCGCAACCTGTGCCCTCACACAAAATGACATTAAGAAAATCGTTGCATTCTCTACATCAAGTCAGCTCGGACTCATAATGGTAACCATTGGCCTAAACCAACCACAACTAGCATTTCTCCACATTTGCACACACGCCTTCTTCAAAGCCATACTGTTCCTATGCTCGGGGTCTATCATTCACAGCTTGAACGACGAGCAGGACATCCGAAAAATAGGGGGCATACACCACCTTGCACCCTACACCTCCTCTTGCCTAACCATTGGCAGCCTTGCCCTTACAGGAACCCCCTTCCTAGCGGGTTTCTTCTCTAAAGATGCTATCATCGAAGCAATGAACACATCCCACCTCAACGCCTGAGCCCTTGCCCTAACCCTTCTAGCCACCTCTTTCACAGCAGTATACAGCTTTCGAGTAGTATTCTTTGTGCCCATAGGCCACCCCCGATTCAACCCTCTTTCCCCAATCAACGAGAATAACCCAGCACTAATTAACCCGCTTAAACGACTAGCATGAGGAAGCATCATTGCAGGCCTACTAATCACCTCAAACATTACACCCCTAAAAACACCTATCATATCCATACCACCCCTTCTCAAATTGGCTGCCCTTGCAGTTACAATTGTTGGACTTCTCACTGCCATAGAACTTGCCATACTAACAAACAAACAATACGAGGCATCTTACAACTCTAATGCACACAGCTTCTCCAATTTACTGGGCTTTTTCCCGGAAGTTGTACATCGAATGGCCCCTGCCTTAGCCCTCTTCTTTGGCCAAAACGCTGCCAACCAGACAGTCGACCAAACCTGATTAGAGAAATCAGGCCCCAAAGCTATCGTATCACTCAACCAACCCCTAGTCTCCGCTGCAAGTAACATCCAGCGAGGGGTAATCAAAACGTACCTCACCCTCTTCCTTTTAACACTGGCCCTCATAATCCCTATATTCCTCACCTAAACCGCCCGCAACGCCCCTCGACTTATCCCCCGAGTTAACTCAAGAACTACAAACAGTGTTAAAAGCAAGACTCACGCACTAATAATTAACAACCACCCCCCAGAAGAGTATATAAGAGCAACACCCCCTACGTCCCCCCGAAATACCGAAAATTCGCCTAACTCATCTGCTAGCACTCACGATGACTCATATCACCCCCCTCAAAATAACCCCGAGACTAGTACAACACCCCCCAAGTAAACAACCCCGTAAACCATTACCGATCAACTACCCCAGCTTTCCGGGTACGGCTCAGCAGCTAACGCTGCTGAATATGCAAAAACAACTAGTATCCCACCCAAATAAATTAAGAACAAAACTAGGGACAGAAAAGGCCCCCCATGCCCAACTAACACACCACACCCCATGCCAGCTACAACAACCAACCCCAAAGCAGCAAAGTAGGGGGATGGATTAGAAGCAACAGCAACTAATCCTAACACAAGAGAAAATAAAACTAAATATATAACAAAAGTCATAATTCCTGCCAGGACTTTAACCAGGACTAATGGCTTGAAAAACCACCGTTGTTATTCAACTACAAGAACCTTAATGGCCAACCTACGAAAATCTCACCCCCTTCTAAAAATCGCAAACGATGCTTTAGTCGACCTCCCCGCCCCCTCTAACATTTCTGTTTGATGAAACTTCGGGTCTCTCCTAGGTCTCTGCTTAGTGACCCAAATTGCTACCGGCTTATTTCTAGCCATACACTACACATCGGATATTGCCACAGCCTTTACCTCCGTTGCACACATCTGCCGGGACGTCAACTACGGCTGACTTATCCGAAGCATTCATGCCAATGGCGCATCATTCTTTTTCATTTGCATCTACCTCCACATCGGGCGAGGTCTCTACTATGGTTCCTACCTCTATAAAGAGACATGAACCATCGGCGTTGTCCTTCTCCTCCTCGTAATAATGACCGCCTTCGTTGGCTACGTCCTCCCTTGAGGACAGATGTCGTTTTGAGGCGCAACTGTCATTACCAACCTCTTATCAGCTGTTCCCTATGTAGGAAATACCTTAGTCCAATGAATCTGAGGCGGCTTTTCTGTAGACAATGCTACCCTCACTCGATTCTTTGCATTCCACTTCCTCTTCCCTTTTATTATCGCAGCCGCAACAATCATTCATCTACTTTTCCTACATGAAACTGGCTCAAATAACCCCACAGGTTTAAACTCAGACTCAGACAAAGTCCCATTCCACCCCTACTTCACATACAAAGACCTCCTGGGCTTTGCAGTCCTCCTTGCTATGTTAGCAGCTCTCTCCCTGTTTTCCCCCAACCTCTTAGGCGACCCGGACAACTTCACCCCCGCAAACCCCCTAGTGACGCCCCCACACATCAAGCCAGAGTGATACTTCCTATTTGCCTACGCCATCCTCCGCTCTATTCCAAACAAACTGGGAGGCGTTCTTGCCCTCTTATTCTCCATCTTGGTTCTTATACTAGTCCCCTTTCTACACACCTCTAAACAACGAAGCCTGATATTTCGCCCTTTAACCCAATTTCTCTTCTGATCTTTAGTAGCGGACGTAATGATCTTAACTTGAATTGGAGGCATGCCCGTTGAACACCCCTTCGTTATTATTGGACAAGTAGCATCTCTCCTTTACTTCGCCCTCTTCTTGCTTTTGCTCCCAACAGCAGGCTTGCTTGAAAATAAAGTCCTTGGATGAAAATGCATTAGTAGCTCAGTGTCCAGAGCCCCAGTCTTGTAAACTGACCGTCGGAGGTTAAAATCCCCCCTACTGCTCAAAGAAAGGAGATTTCAACTCCTACCCCTAACTCCCAAAGCTAGGATTCTAGCACTAAACTATTCTTTGCGGCACAACATATGTCCATGAAAGATTTTTCATGTACATGTATGTAATAACACCATATATTTATAGTAACCATTTTATATAATGCATTAGGACATTCATGTATAATAACCTAATCTAGTAATATAGCACTCATTCATCAACATTTTTAATAAGAAATTACTAAAACCCGCTTAATTACTAACCTTACATTAGTGAAGATCCAGGACTACCCGAAATTTAAGACCGACCACAACACTCATCAGTCGAGTTACACCAAGACTCAAAATCTCGCCAGCCGCAAACCACTGTGTAGTAAGAGCCTACCAACCGGTGATTCCTGAATGATAACTCTTATTGAGGGTGAGGGACAAAGATCGTGGGGGTTTCACCCGGTGAACTATTCCTGGCATTTGGTTCCTACTTCAGGGCCATTAACTGATATTATCCCTCACACTTTCATCGACGCTTACATAAGTTAATGTTGATAATACATACGACTCGTTACCCAGCAAGCCGGGCGTTCACTCCAGCGGGTAAGGGGTTCTCTTTTTTTTTTTCTTTTCACTTGGCATCCCAGAGTGCATCCAGCCAATAGAAACGTTTAAAGAGAGAACACTTTTCTTGCTCTCCGCGTAAATGTTATTCATGTAATATGACTTTATTAGAAGGATAACATTAAGGGATATCATGTGCATAAAGAATGTGCTTATTTCCTCTATCTTCCCTAGGATTCCCCCTTTTTTCGCGCGGAAAACCCCCCTACCCCCCTAAACCCCTGAAGTTGCTAAGACCCCTGAAAACCCCCCGGAAACAGGACAAACCTCTGGTAGCTCAGAAAAGGCGACTACTCTAAACCTTATTTTCCAACCCTAAGATACTTAAGACTCAACAGTTATTTTAATAATGACACTTCTTCAACCCTAAAATACTTAAGACCCAACAAAGAGCCGCCAGTTATTTTAATAATGACACTTTTCCAACTCCGGAACAATTAGGCCTGCTAGCACACTGCCGTCTTCTTCCTGGTCAAAAAACTACTGTTTAAATTATTTCAAGTATTTCTGATACTAGCTTGACTACGGGTAACACAAAGCAAAAACCCCCTGTACTCCGCCTTATATTTAAGACTGTCTCATTTAACCAACAAGACCCTGCTTTAAAACCCTAAAACTAAGTAAACACCACAAGGTACAACATAAGTATTTCCCT